CAGACAATCACTTATTCACAAACCTCGTGTGGGGCTAATAGTTTTCATTCCCCATCTCCTCATGGAAAACCCTTTTCGCTCCGCTTAGCCCTATCCCCTTCTAGAGGTATTTTAGTGATAGGTTCTATAGGAACTGGACGATCCTGTTTGGTCAAATACCTAGCGACAAACTCCTATGTTCCTTTCATTACGGTATTTCCGAACAAGTTCCTGGATGACAAGCCTAAAGGTTATCTTATTGATGATATCGATATTGATGATAGTGACGATATCGATATTGATGATAGTGACGATATTGATGATAGTGATGATGACCTTGATATTGATACGGAGCTGCTAACTATGACGAATGTGCTAACTATGTATATGACGCCGAAAATAGACCGATTTGATATCACCCTTCAATTCGAATTAGCAAAAGCAATGTCTCCTTGCATAATATGGATTCCAAACATTCATGATCTGCATGTGAATGAGTCGAATTACTTATCCCTCGGTCTATTAGAGAACTATCTCTCCAGGGATTGTGAAAGATGTTCCACTGGAAAGATTCTTGTTATTGCTTCGACTCATATTCCCCAAAAAGTGGATCCCGCTCTAATAGCTCCGAATAAATTAAATACATGCATTAAGATACGAAGGCTTCTTCTTCCACAACAACGAAAGCACTTTTTCATTCTTTCATATACTAGGGGATTTCACTTGGAAAAGAAGATGTTCCATACTAACGGATTCGGGTCCATAACCATGGGTTCCAATGCGCGAGATCTTGTAGCACTTATCAATGAGGCCCTATCAATTAGTATTACACAGAAGAAATCCATTATAGAAACTAATACAATTAGATCAGCTCTTCATAGAAAAACTTGGGATTTTCGATCCCAGATAAGATCGGTTCAGGATCATGGGATCCTTTTCTATCAGATAGGAAGGGCTGTTACACAAAATGTACTTCTAAGTAATTGCCCCATAGATCCTATATCTATCTATATGAAGAAGAAATCATGTAAGGGAGGGGATTCTTATTTGTACAAATGGTACTTCGAACTTGGAACGAGCATGAAGAAATTCACGATACTTCTTTATCTTTTGAGTTGTTCTGCCGGATCGGTCGCTCAAGATCTTTGGTCTTCATCCAGACACGATGAAAAAGATTGGATCACTTCTTATGGATTCGTTGAGAATGATTCTGATCTAGTTCATGGCCTATTACTATTATTACTATTATTACTATTAGAAGTAGAAGGCGCTCTGGCGGGATCCTCACGGACAGAAAAATATTGCAGTCAGTTTGATAATAATCGAGTGACATTACTTCTTCGGTCCGAACCAAGGAATCAGTTAGATATGATGCAAAATGGATCTTGTTCTATCGTTGATCAGAGATTTCTATATGAAAAAAAATACGAATCGGAGTTTGAAGAAGGGGAAGGGGCCCTTGATCCGCAACAGATAGAGGAGGATTTCTTCAATCACATAGTTTGGGCTCCTAGAATATGGCGCCCTTGTGGCAATCTATTTGATTGTATCGAAAGGCCCACGGAATTGGGATTTCCCTATTGGACTGGGTCATTTCGGGGCAAATGGATCATTTATCATAAAGAGGATGAGCTTCAAGAGAATGATTCGGAGTTCTTGCAGAGTGGAACCATGCAGTACCAGACACGAGATAGATCTTCCAAAGAACAAGGCTTTTTTCGAACAAGCCAATTCATTTGGGACCCTGCGGATCCATTCTTTTCCCTATTCAAAGATCAGCCCTCTGTCTCTGTGTTTTCACGTCGAGAATTCTTTGCAGATGAAGAGATGTCAAAGGGGCTTATTGCTTCCCAAACAAACCCTCCTACATCTATATATAAACGCTGGTTCATCAAGAATACGCAAGAAAAGCACTTCGAATTGTTGATTCATCGCCAGAGATGGTTTAGAACCAATAGTTCATTATCTAATGGATCTTTCCGTTCTAATACTCTATCCGAGAGTTATCAGTATTTATCAAATCTGTTCCTATCTAACGGAACGCTATTGGATCAAATGACAAAGACATTGTTGAGAAAGAGATGGCTTTTCCCGGATGAAATGAAACATTTGATTCATGTAACAGGAGAAAGATTCCCCATTCCTTAGCCGTAAAGATATGTGCCCATGAAAAGGGGATGAAGTGGAACAGAATTGGCCGGATGGTAGAGTCGTGGAAACACTTGTTTCTTCCATCTTTTTGGCCTTAGCTCCATGGAACAATATGCTACTGCTGAAACATGGAAGAATTGAAATCTTAGATCACTATGTGTGGATGATATGAACTGCCTAAACAAGAATTCTTGAACGGCGAAAGAGCCTATTACTCGCTACATCAAACAATTTCTACTAATGAAACCATGTAAATCCATCGGAAAATACGCATGTCCGCTGAAATGGTTGTTGCTATCTGCTCCAATAACGAATCATTGGTTTCATTGAATAACTAAAGAAGATAGATAGACCTTTCTCTTCGTCTCAG